TTATTCTATGTGTCAATTCTTACATCTCCTACTACTGGTGGGGTAACAGCTAGTTTTGGTATGTTGGGGGATATCATTATTGCTGAACCCAATGCCTATATTGCATTTGCAGGTAAAAGAGTAATTGAACAAACATTGAATAAGACAGTACCTGAAGGTTCACAAGCGGCTGAATATTTATTCCATAAGGGCTTATTCGATTCAATCGTACCACGTAATCTTTTAAAAGGTGTTCTGACTGAGTTATTTCAGCTCCACGCCTTTTTTCCTTTGACTCAAAATTGAATCAAGTAGAGTCTTAAGTTAAATTATTTTATTTGATTTGTCGCGAACAAGTAGTTAGTTAGGTTATCGGAATCCAAGGAAAAACACAAAGAAAAGAATGTATTTTTCTTTGCTTTGGTCACATACGATTTAAGTGTAAAGAGAATCATAAAAAGAATCATGCGAATAATTCTTTTTTTTTACCGATATTACTGATTAGTAATCAAGAAACCTCTATCAAAAAGATAAAAAGCGCATTCGTCCTTCCGCGAAATTCGAATTAGGCAAGGCAAATAAAACGAATTTCATCTTCCCTTCTTGTGTGTGTATTATATACAAATATAGAAGATATAGGGATAGAGTCTTGCATCTTTCTATATCTACCGAAAACCCCCCTTTTTTCTTTTTACTAAGAATTCCTATTGTTAGATCGGATTCTAACGAATTTTTCGGTAATTTGTGTGAAACTCCTTCTCTTTCTTTATTAATTCAAATTAGAAGACAAGAACAAGAAAAAAAAAAGTAAATAAAGAAAGTCAATTATCATACATATATTTCATTTAGAAAAATGAATTAGTCCATTTATTGAGTTCTACATTCCTTGCACTTATTATATATACTCACTTTATTATATACTCACTTAGATATACTTAATATAATTATCAGATATCTTTATGATAATAACAGGTACAAATATTAAATCGAGGTACCCATTTCATTTTATGACAATTCTCAACAACTTACCCTCTATTTTGGTGCCTTTAGTGGGCCTAGTATTTCCGGCAATTGCAATGGCTTCTTTATTTCTTTTTGTTCAAAGAAACAAAATTTTTTAGTTTTAGATCCGATGGGGACAAATCTTATTTATCTTTTTTTTTTTCAAGACTTAGCTTAGATATTCGATAACACAGATATTTATTTAATAGAATATTGTATTGTATAACATGTGACTCCCTCCGAACATAAATGAAAGAGCTCTTATACATGCGTAAACATGATATATGGGATAAATGAATTATAAATTCTAGGTATTTTCAAAAAGAGATCGGGATGGGGGACGGATGTCTGAAATGTAAATGTAAAGTCAATGTATCTCTGTGTATATAGATATCTATAGGGGATCATATGAAGGGGATGTTCTTCTTTTAGATCTAACCAATTTGATGAATTACTCCGAAGGGTTCACATCAGAATAGTGCTAGTTGATGAGAGTTACTTCGGAAACAAAACAAAAAAGTAAAGTCAAATTCCTTTATTTTATTTGGCTTCTTTTCTCAATTCCAATAAAATGCAACTGGATCTACTATGAGTTGGCGATCAGATCATATATGGATAGAACTTATAGCGGGGTCTCGAAAAACAAGTAATTTCTGCTGGGCCTTTATCCTTTTTTTAGGTTCATTGGGATTCTTATTCGTCGGAGTTTCCAGTTATCTTGGTAGGAATTTGATATCTTTATTTCCACCTCAGCAAATCATTTTTTTTCCACAAGGGATCGTGATGTCTTTCTATGGAATCGCAGGTCTCTTTATTAGCTCCTATTTGTGGTGCACAATTTCGTGGAATGTAGGTAGTGGTTATGATCGATTCGATAGAAAAGAAGGAATAGTGTGTATTTTTCGTTGGGGATTTCCTGGAAAAAATCGTCGCATTTTTCTACGATTTCTTATGAAAGATATTCAGTCCATCAGAATAGAAGTGAAAGAAGGTATTTATGCTCGTCGTGTCCTTTATATAGAAATAAGAGGCCAGGGGGCCATTCCCTTGACTCGTACTGATGGTAATTTGACTCCACTAGAAATTGAGCAAAAAGCTGCTGAATTGGCCTATTTCTTGCGTGTGCCAATTGAAGTATTTTGAAATTTGAAATGAACTGAAGAATAAATGCTTTCTCAGCAAGAAAAAAAAAAAAAGCTCAAGAATCCTCTTTTTTTCTATAGCATAACTTAAGTTTCTTCCGAATGCCCATTCAAGCCAAAGACGACGTATACGGAACAGCTAAAAAATGAAACCATGTTTGTTCGCAAAATGCATATGTAAATCCACTAACTCAATTCAGTAACAAAACAAGTAAGAAATCGAAATAATGGATTCATCTCATATATCAGAACACTTCGGAATAAAGAATTTTTCTTTTTTTTTTTTCAATATTTGGATCCGTTAGATACAGATAGATCATATCGTGGAAATTTTCTCTCCTTTCTTTTTCTTTTGTCAATCGACGTTTCATTTTATC